CCGGATACGAAATCACTGGTGCTCGATCTAGTGGTATTTTTATGGGGATTCTATTTATCGCTGTAGGATTCCTATTCAAGATCACTGCAGTTCCTTTTCGGGCGGCTGTAGGACGGACGGCCGCCTATAGGTGGTAGGGTAGGGTGGGTGGTACCGATCAGATTTCGGCCAATCTTCCTAACCGCGCGCGGGCCGGGCTTAGAGCGCGTGAAACTCATCACTACCTCGTAAGGGCATTGAGACCATAGCATGTTAAACGAAAGCGCCGCTTTCTCTGTAGTGTTGTCACACAGCTGCCCGCCTAGAAGAGCCACTCGCTCTGTAGTGTTGTCACACAAGATAAGCACGCCGCCCGCCTGCTGGCCGGGCGAATCGAAGTTCTCTTCCGGTCAACTGTCCACCCAGTCAAGTGCAAAAAACACAGTAGAATCACGCAACGCACGCTGCTGGTGTGCTTCCTGCCCGCGAGGAAAGAAAGAAGAGCGACAAGGTTTAGTTCAGATTTGACTGTTTGCAGCATGGGAGCAGATTACCCAAAAAATCCCTGGGAACAATGAAAAAAAAAAGATATCTCGGTAACGAAAACTATAGGGGGCTGTATTGGCGAGATCCAACGGTGAACAGCTGCCCAAAAGAAAAACCGCCTGGAAGTCCGAGGACCTTTAGTACCGTACCCTACCCCCGAACCAGCAGCCTTCGCGCCAAGCAAGACCGCCCTTGTCCCTTTCCTTTCTCCATTCCGCCTCTTTCTTTGCTTTATTCTAATAGAGTCTAAGGCAAAGCAAAAGTAAGTGGTTCGTATGCCTACTTGACGAAAGGGAACGAACTTTGTTTCGTTTCCGGGGTTATGGATTGGATTCAGTCAGCGTCACGACATAATCAAAAGGAGGGAGTGACGCTTTGGTTACCGGCGAACGCTTCCAAAGGCGACCCTCTCGAGTTTCCGGCTGTTTCCTAGATTGAAGTAGCCTTTCGTCGCCCTAGCAAACGAAAGAAGTCACTATCAAACAGCTCGCCCTACTGAAGTACCAAAGGTGCGCTCCGCCCGGTGACTAAGAAAGAAATGGGTTTGCGCTTAAATTGAAGTGATGAGGTCGCAAAGAGGGAAGTTGGGCTCCTATTGACTAAAGGTTGGTTTTTCGGTTTCCTTTAGAATGAAAGTAGCTATGAAGCCCCTACTACTTACTTTGTTTGATTCAAAAGGCGAACAGCCCCACCCCGACTAGTCGTATGGGGTGGGGCTTGTGGTAAGCTGCCTTGGATATGAGGAATTCCTAAAAAAAAGGAAAAGTCCGGTATTTGACGAAGATCTTCCTATCAATAGATAGGAATTAGTGTTCGATATAGGTGCTATTGAGCATCTGCTCTTTCTCTCTCAATTTTTTTTAGAGAAAAAAAAGATATCTCGTTCATCTATCTTTTGTCTATTTATCATTGATTCTATCTATGAATCAAGTCGAAAGACTTCGTTTTTGGGTTCCCCGAAGCCCCGAATGGATTGGATCGTTTCCGCCAACGAAATGAACGCGGAGCCCGTTCCGAATGCTTCTCCGATCCGGAAGTTCTCGCAAAGAGAATAAAATGCTGCTCTCCTTCCCTCTGTCTTTTCTCGCTTTGCTAATCTTCCCCTCTAACGCGGGCCGGGCGGCGGCGGGCGCGGGAGGAAGAAACCTAAGAGAAGACGTTCTTATCCGTTGTCCTTATTTTTTCAGTGCAACATAGGAAAGCGCCCTCTTTTTGTCATCTCTGCAGCTTTCCTTTGTATTGAACGCATGGCGTAGCTAGGACCTTCAAATCATGTTTGAGCCTATGTTCAAAGTTCAAACCAAACCCATCCCCCTATTTGAATAAGGCTGGAAAGAATGCCCGCCAAGTTCAGATAAGGGAATGCTTCCCCCAACCATTAAAGGAAAGGCTCGACGAAGGGCGGGGGAAGGAAAACGCTTTCGGAGATCGGATTTGTTTTTCATCAAAAACGAAGAAGGCCGAGGATGGCCTACGGTGCGTGTTATCTGAAGGGAACACGCTTTTTCGACCGCGGTGGTATGATTGCCGGGGCCTCTCCTCGTTCCGCCCGCTGGCCTATTGGGATAGCAGCCTTCGGGCTTTGCCTGCCCTTTCTAATAAAAAATTCCGGCTCGGCCCGGGAAAGCGCTGGCAACAACAGAAAGGAAGGGGTCCATGTAACTGCTGCCCCCGCCCCTCTTCTTAATCAATGGGGCAGCAGGTTCGGCATCTACTAGAAAAGAGAGAATCCACTTCAGATAACCATGCCTCTGCTAGGCAGCGTGTGGAATGGCCAAGAGCGGACCTTTTTGGATATATAATCCAAGTCGAGAGTGGAGTTACGGGAACAGCCGTCTGATGGAAAACAACTTTCACGTTCGGTTCAGAGAGCACTTTTTTCGTTGAGAATTCCTCGTTCCCTTTCGTGTGAATTCCCCAACGGTGAATTAAAAACTTGTGGGGCCCTATCTATTCCATCTCTCGAGCCCCGAAG